AAGGTCTTCGTGACTCTTATTCAAAAGGTCGAATAATGTATGTATATTGGACTTTTTGAGACAATTATAGATCCTGGGAGACAATTCTGATTGGTCAATAAAAATTGATTTCAATGCGATTTCTTTTTTCTTTTTCTTTAGTTTAGCCAATCCATCATGAAAAGTAAAAAAAGGTAAAGTAACCTTGTATTGATTGTTCTCTAAATGTAAGTTTTCTTCTGCTGCCTGTAGAAAAGGAATAAATAAATCAATCAAATTCCGGGAGGCTTCATGAAGTGCTTCTTTAGGAGTTAAACTTCCGTTTGTCCATATTTCTAGAAAAAGGATCTCCTGGTTTTCATTGTCATTCCCATAAGAATGAATACTATGATTCGCATTTCGAACAGGCATGAACACAGCATCTATAGGATAACTTCCGTCTTGAAAATTATTTGGCGTTTTTATATTATATCCTCGATTCCTCTCGATTTGTAATCCAATACGCAAATCAATTGGTTCCGTTAGGCTAGCTATATGCTGCGTATTATCAACGATTTCCACAGAAGGCGGTAAGACGATGTCTTGAGCAGTTACATATCCCGGACCTTTGACACAAATAAGTGCGTCACGAGTTCCATATAGATTACTTTTCAATACAATTTCTTTCAAATTCATTAAAATTTCATGGACTGATTCTTGAATACCTACTACGGTAGAATATTCATGTGGGATTTTCTCAGATTTTGCGCATGTAATACATGTTCCTTCTATTTCTCCAAGCAAAGCCCTTCGCATCGCAATGCCTATTGTGTCGGCTTGCCCTTTCATAAGTGGAGACAAAATAAAGCGTCCATAATAAAGACGCTTACTGTCTGCTCTAGATTCAACACACTTCCACTGTAGTGTCCGAGTAGATACTTTTACTTTCTCTCGAACCATAGTAATATTATTTGTCAGATCTTTGAGTTATTTATTTCTCTTGAAATCTCTTGAATGTTTATTTCTACACCCGTCTTTTTTTAGGGGGTCTGCAACCATTATGTGGCATAGGGGTTACATCCCGTACGAAACTTAAAAGTATACCACTTCTACGAATAGCTCGTAATGCTGCATCTCTTCCGAGACCAGGACCTTTTATCATGACTTCTGCTCGTTGCATACCTTGATCTGCTACTGCTCGAATAGCATTTCCTGCTGCGGTTTGAGCAGCAAAAGGTGTCCCTCTTCTTGTACCCTTGAATCCACACGTACCGGCCGAGGACCAAGAAATTACTCGACCCCGTACATCTGTAACAGTTACAATGGTGTTGTTGAAACTTGCTTGAACATGAATAACGCCCTTTGGGATTCGACGTGCACTTTTACGTGACCCAATACGTCCAGTCCTACGTGAACCACTTCTTGGTATAGATTTTGCCATATTTTATCATTTCATAAATATAAGTCAGAGATATATGGATATATCCATTTCATGTCAAAACCGATCTTTTAGTTTGAGTTGTTCATCGGTTCTTTTATAGAGTCCCTTTTCGAAAGATTATCCTTGTCTTTGTTTATGTCTCGGGTTGGAACAAATTACTATAATTCGTCCCCTCCTGCGGATCAGTCGACATTTTTCACAAATTTTACGAACGGAGGCCCTGATTTTCATAGTTGTTATTCCTTAACTTAATTTCGAATCTACTTATTGGAAGAAAATAAGTTTCTTGAAATTTTTGAACCTTGAATTATATCCCCATGAAAGGGATGTTGAAAAATCACCTAATCATTCGAATCCCTGTTGTGGAGTCTATAAATTATACGCCCCCTCCGTTTGAATCATAACGACTTACTTCCATTTTGACTCTATCTCCTGGTAGTATATGTATACAATTGTGTCGGGTCCTTCGTGAAACATAACTTAGAATCTGACTTCGTTATCTAAAAGAACCAGAACATAACATTTGTAAGTGATTCAGTAATTACACCTTGATAAATCTATTTTTTCTTTCATTCTAGGCAAACCATCCTTGAAGTATCAACTAATGGAGGGGGAGTGATATTAGACAACTTGTCTTTTTTTTTTCACAAACAAATAGGAAGTTCCGTCTACAATTCGTATAGTAAAAGAATTACCATATATAACACAAAATTTCTCCGCCGATTTTTTCTAGTCGAGCCGCTCGGTCTGTCATTATCCCCCGAGAAGTAGAGAGAATTACAATCCCCATCCCGTCTAAAATTCTAGGAATTCGTTGATAATTAGAATAGATTCGTAGACCGGGTCGACTGATTCGTTTTAAATTTAAAATAGGTCTATATGGTCCTTTCCTATTCCTTCTATGTCGTAGGGTTAAAACCAAAAAATATTTGTTGTTTTCCACAAGTTTCCTTATGTTTTCGAGAAAACCCTCTTGTAAAAGTATTTTAACAATGTTTTCAGTCATGTTAGTAGATGCTATTCGAACCGTTCCTTTTCTATTCATGTCAGCATTTCGTATAGAAGTTATTATGTCAGCAATAGTGTCCTTACCCATGATAAACTAAAAAATTTGTTCCTTCCGAATTTTGATATAATCAACATGTTCTTGTTTTTTTATGAAAATTATTAAAAGTATATGCGTGAGACATACTCTACTAAATTTATATTTATCTAGTTTATTTAAATACTATCACTACATCGCGGGCTCGTATTATAATACTTCAGGTGCTAATGAAACTATTTTAGTAAAATTTAACTGTCTCAATTCCCGGGCGATCGCACCAAAAACTCGAGTTCCTTTTGGATTTCCTTCTTGATCAATGATAACTGCAGCATTGTCATCATATCGTATTATCATACCATTGTCACGTTTGAGTTCTTTACAAGTACGTACAATTACAGCTCTGATTACTTCTGCTCTTTCTAGAGGCGTATTTGGTATTGCTTCCTTGATCACAGCAACAATAACGTCACCAATATGAGCATATCGGCGATTACTGGCTCCTATGATTCGAATACACATCAATTCGCGGGCCCCGCTATTGTCTGCTACATTCAAATGGGTTTGAGGTTGAATCATATCATTTTTTTAATCTGTTTTTTTAATATTTAATGGAAAGTAAAGCAAAGGACGAAGTTCAAACAAAAAAAAAAGAAAACCTGCAATTGTTTTTTTATACCCAAGAGTTCTTTCCTTTGGTTCTACATTCCTATCCAGAAATAATGAATTGCGTTCTTATAGGCATTTTGGACGCCGCTATTGAAATAGCCTTTCGAGCTATATTTTCGGCTACTCCACTCATTTCATAAAGTATTCTACCCGGTTTAACAACGGCTACCCAATATTCTGGGGATCCTTTCCCCGACCCCATACGGGTTTCCGTGGGTCGTACTGTAACTGGTTTGTCTGGAAATATACGTACCCATATTTTTCCACCACGACGTACATTTCGTGTCATTGCTCGGCGCCCTGCTTCTATTTGTCTAGATGTGATCCAAGCGGGTTCAAGTGCTTGAAGAGCATATCTACCGAAACAAATATGATTACCTCGATAAGATATTCCTTTCATTCTTCCTCTATGTTGTTTACGGAATCTTGTTCTTTTGGGGTTATAGTTGATGGTTCTTTCGGAATTCCATCTCTACTACAGAACTGGACATGAGAGTTTCTTCTCATCCAGCTCCTCGCGACTGAAACGACTAAAAAATATTTTATCACGATATACATGTATTTAATGAATAATATACCGTAGAATAAGATACTTTCAAATTTCATCTAATAAATCGATTCGAAATTTGTATATCCTCTTTAAATATATATTTCAATATATAATTAAACATGTATATTCTATTTATAGAAAAAAATCTCAATGTCGTTTTTTTTTTAGAACATTATAACAAATCTTTATTTTGTTTTGCCTTTTACCATATTGGATTGATCAAACTTTATCACTGCAATAAAATAAAACTTTCGCGGGCGAATATTTACTCTTTCAATATCTATTTCAGTTGTAGGGTTAGGCCATGACCTCTCCCAATAAAAGAATAGGTCCATGGTTCGTTCCGCCATCCCACCCAATGAATCATTAAAATGAATTTTAAATAGAATCTTCTGTATTCACGGGTTCCTTCGTTCCCATTGCTTCTCGATTAATGGTTAGGTCTGAATTCTCCAACGGAGTCCTTAATGAAATTTTTTCTTAAGTCAATTTTCTCAGTTTTTATTGGCTCGAGGCTCTTGATTTTTTTGTTCTATGAGTGGATTCATCTAATTATGGATGAATCATTATTGATGCTTTATTACACTGTTTTTCAGGAGATGACTCATAGACCTTACATAGTGGAATCCTATATCATTGATATTTTCTTTCTCTCTTTCTCTCATCCTTCCATTTATCCGCATACTTTTTTATTTCGCTTCATAACTTATAACTTTCCAACTCATAATCCGATTGGTTTTTTATGTTTATGCAAAAAAAAAAAAGATTTCAGTTGCTACAATGATATGATCAATATGGTATATCTTGACTGGTTCTTTGGATCCAGATAATGCGAAGCAATGAGTTGGTTATTGGTGCTATAGTTATTAGTTCATACTACAGGCCGTCCTTTTTTTTTTAATCCTAGCCTTAACAAAAACCAACGAGTCACACACTAAGCATAGCAATTATATAAAATGATCAATCTAATTTTTATTCAACCTTATAGAATTTAGAATTGCGGAATTTCTCATGTTTGTTTTAATTGAATATAAAAGGAGTTCGTTCTTTTTTGTTCTATTTCCATCAATGGGTAGGCTGAAAAAACATGTAAAGTCTTATTTTTCTTCGTCTACAAATATCCAAATTTTGATTCCTAATACCCCGTATATAGTTCGAACTGGATAGGAACAGTAATCAATTTTAGCTCCAATGGTTTGTAGAGGAACTCGACCCTCTCTGATCCACTCGACGCGTGCAATTTCTTTTCCGTCAATACGTCCTGCAATTTGTACTTGAATTCCTTTTGTATCTGCCTGTTCGGTCAATTCAATAGCTTTTTTCATTGCTTTGCGAAAAGA